AGAGAATTGGGAGTTCCTATCGTAATGCATGACTACTTAACTGGGGGGTTCACCGCAAATACTAGCTTGGCTCATTATTGCCGCGACAACGGTCTACTTCTTCACATCCATCGCGCAATGCATGCAGTTATTGATAGACAGAAAAATCATGGTATGCATTTTCGTGTACTAGCTAAAGCATTACGTATGTCTGGTGGAGATCATATTCACGCTGGTACAGTAGTAGGTAAACTGGAGGGGGAACGCGAGATGACTCTGGGTTTTGTTGATTTGTTACGTGATGATTTTATTGAAAAAGATCGAAGTCGTGGTATTTTTTTCACTCAAGACTGGGTCTCTATGCCAGGTGTTCTGCCCGTGGCTTCCGGGGGTATTCATGTTTGGCATATGCCTGCCCTAACCGAAATCTTCGGGGATGATTCCGTATTACAGTTCGGTGGAGGAACTTTAGGACACCCTTGGGGAAATGCACCCGGTGCAGTAGCTAATCGAGTGGCTTTAGAAGCATGTGTACAAGCTCGTAATGAGGGGCGTGATCTTGCTCGTGAAGGTAATGATATTATTCGTGAAGCTAGCAAATGGAGCCCTGAACTAGCCGCTGCTTGTGAAGTATGGAAAGAGATCAAATTTGATTTCGACCCAGTGGATAAGCTAGATAAAGAGACAAAATAAGTGCGCATAATTCAGCAGTCCCTGTTTGTTCTCCTAATTGATTGCAATGAAACTTGGCCCAATCTTTTTTTTAAGAAAAGATTGGGCCGAATAGAATAAAGAACGAACATGTTATACTAATCCTATACTATGAATGAGGGTATTTGTGTATTTGCATATATATGTACAGACCTTACCATATATCAAGTATAAGATCGAAGACTAATCTATTTCTATTATTTATTATTTATTGTTGGAGCCATAGGCTTAATTATGTATCCTTAGGACTGGATTGGTGGATCATTTTATATTCAGGCCATAGATCAAGGATCAAGCCAAGGGAAAGATCCCTTCTACCCCCATCCTTTATATTGATATTGTCTTTTTCGTTACCTGTTGTAATAAACAAATTTATTATTTGACTGTATGACACGAGATTCTACGAGAATCTATTTAAAATTTATGGGAAGAAACAACTATGTATCTTTTTGATGAGAATTTAAAGTTTTTTAAGAAACCTCTCCTTAGATTTTTTTTTGAGGAAAAGATTCTATCATAATATATATTGAAATATTGAAATGATTAACTGGATTCCCCAACAGGAGAAGAATCCTTTCTTTCTTTTCAAGACTCGCTCGTTTTTAATTAATAATTTTAATGATTGGATAATATGCTTCATTTTAATTCTGAATGATAAAAAAAAATAGTAAAATGATTTTTTTATTCATCGAATGACTATTCATATATTAGGTATTAAGTTTTCATCAAATAGGGGGCAGAAAGGCTCTATGGAAAAATGTTGGTTCAATTCGATCTTGTCTAACAATAAGTTAGAACATAGGTGTGGACTAAGTAAATCAATGGATAGTCTTGATGATATTGGACATACTAGTGGAAGTAATGAACCTATTCTAAATGATGCGGAGAAAAGGATTCCTAGTTGGAGTGATAGTGGCAGTTATAGTTTCGGTAATATTAATTATCTAGATTATTTATTTGATAGCAGAAATATTTTTAGTTTGATCTCTGATGATACTTTTTTAGTTAAAAATAGTAATGGTGACAGTTATTCTGTATATTTTGATATTGAAAATCATATTTTTGAGATTGACAATGCTAATTCTTTTTTGAATGAACTAGAGATACTTTTTTATAGTTATTTGAATAGTGAGTCTAAGAGTAGCAATTACTACTATTATTATTCCATGTATGATATTCAATCTAATTGGAATAATCACATTAATAGTTGCATTGATAGTTATCTTCGTTTTGAAATCAGTCTTAATAGTGACATTTACAGTGGTATCGACAGTTACATTTATAGTTTCATTTGTACAGAAAGTCAAACTATAAGTAGTATTGAAAGTGAAAATTCGAGTAGTACTAGTAGCAGTTATCTCAATGAAAGAGGAAGATCTAATGATTTCGATGATTTCGATATAAATACAAAATACAGAGAGTTATGGGTTCAATGCGAGAATTGTTATGGATTAAATTATAAAAAATTTTTTTGGTCAAAAATGAATATTTGTGAACACTGCGGATATCATTTGAAAATGAATAGTTCAGATAGAATCAAACTTCTTATTGATCCTGACACTTGGGAGCCTATGGATGAGGATATGGTCTCTATGGATCCCATTGAATTTCATTCAGAAGAGGAACCTTATACAGATCGCATCTTTTTTTATAAAAAAAAAACGGGTTTAACTGAAGCTGTTCAAACGGGCATAGGTCAACTAAATAGTATTCCCATAGCAATTGGAGTTATGGATTTTCAGTTTATGGGAGGTAGTATGGGATCTGTAGTAGGTGAGAAAATAACCCGTTTGATCGAGTATGCTATTAATCGATCTCTACCTGTCATTATTGTGTGTGCTTCTGGAGGAGCACGCATGCAAGAAGGGAGTTTGAGCTTGATGCAAATGGCTAAAATATCTTCTGCTTCATATGATTATCAATCAAATAAAAAGTTATTCTATGTATCAATCCTTACATCTCCTACAACTGGCGGAGTTACAGCAAGTTTTGGTATGTTGGGAGATATCATTATTGCTGAACCTAATGCCTATATTGCGTTTGCGGGCAAAAGAGTAATTGAACAAACATTGAAAAAGACAGTACCTGACGGTTCACAAGAGGCTGAGTATTTATTCGATAAGGGCTTATTCGACCCAATCGTACCACGTAATCTTTTAAAAGGTGTTCTCAGTGAGTTATTTCAACTACAGGGTTTCCTTCCCTTGAATCAAGATTAAAAAAAAAAAAATATTTTAATTTAAAATTAAAAAGGGGTTGAAATTCTTCATTTTAAAATGGAAGTATAGCACTAGGTTCAGTTATTTTGATTTGTAGCGAATAAGCATTTAGTTTATTGTAATCAAAAAAACCAAACTAGGAAGATGGTGTTTTCTTTTGGGACATCAGTTATAAGTGTAGTAAGAGTCAGAAGTTTTGGATAATTACTTTTTTACCCGAATCCATTTTTTTATTCTACCCCCCTTCCTGATTAGGAATAAGCATCTTTCTATCGACAAGATAAAAAAGAGTTTCTTTCTCCTTCTGAGAAATCGGGTAAATCAAAAAAAATTTATCCCTACTTTATGACATATTCATATTATAGAACAACGAAAAATATATAAAAAAATATAGAAAAAAAAATAAAATATAAAAACAAATCAAATTCAAATATAGAATATATAATCAAATAATCAAACTAAGAAGAATATAAGAATGAATATAGAATGATAATAAAGAATAATAAGAATATAGAATATAAATTATTTATATTTACCGAGAACCCCTGTTTTTCACTAGGAATCCCTGTTTTGTTTGTTGGATAAGATTGGTTAAAGTCGCGAATTCATAAAAAATTCTTTTCTTTCAAAACAAACAAAGGTTTTTTGAAAGAAAAGATATAAATAAAATTAAGGATGGGAAAAGAAGAATAAAATTTATGAAAGTGGACTGTCATACATATTCGTGTAGAAAGAGGAATAGGTAAACTTCATTTAGTTCTACATTCCTTGTACTTATTTATTTTTATTATTAAGTACTTTAATATTAAGAATATTAAGATTATATTCATATTTTTTATAATAGGTAGACGTATCATAAGATATCTTTATAATTATAATAGGTACAAATATGAAATCGAGGTACCCGTTCTATGATAGATTTTAACTTTCCCTCTATTTTGGTTCCTTTAGTGGGCCTAGTCTTTCCGGCAATCGCAATGGCTTCTTTATCTCTTTATGTCCAAAGAAATAAGATTGTCTAAAAATGATGGGACCAAATCTCATCAATTTATTTCAACGCTGGATCATCATACAAATACTTTTTTAGTGTAATATGGTAGGATATATGATATGCGGCCTTTCCGAAAACAAACGGAAAAATTGTTATGTATACTGATGCATAATATATGCATTAATGTATGTATATGCGGTTATAGCTTAATCAATATCAATTAAATTCAAAATGATCAGCAAATATTTTTTTAAAATCTTTGAAATAGAAACTCAATGTATCTAACCAATTATTCCTAATGGTTCATGTCAGAATACTGCTAGTTGATGGAAGTTATTTCGGAATCAAGCAAGAAAAGTCAAATCTATTTGGGTTATTTTCTCAATTCTAATCGAATGCAACTGGATCTAGTATAGTATGAATTGGCGATCAGAACATATATGGATAGAACTTATAACGGGGTCTCGAAAAACAAGTAATTTTTGCTGGGCCTGTATCCTTTTTTTAGGTTCACTAGGATTCTTAGTGGTTGGAACTTCCAGTTATCTTGGTAGGAATCTGATATCCGTATTTCCTTCTCAGGAAATTGTTTTTTTCCCACAAGGGATCGTGATGTCTTTCTATGGGATCGCAGGTCTATTCATTAGTTCTTATTTGTGGTGCACAATTTCATGGAATTTAGGTAGTGGTTATGACCGATTCGATAGAAAAGAAGGGATAATGTGCTTTTTTCGTTGGGGATTCCCTGGAAAAAATCGTCGCATCTTCCTTCGTTTTTTTCTGAAAGATATCCAATCAATCAGAATAGAGGTGGGAGAGGGTCTTTTTACTCGTCGTGTCCTTTATATGGAAATCCGGGGTCAAGGAGCCATTCCCTTGACTCGTACTGATGATAATTTTAATCCACGAGAAATTGAACAAAAAGCTGCCGAATTGGCCTATTTCTTGCGAGTACCAATTGAATGAAATGAACTGAAGAAGAAATCTCAGCATGAGAGAAGAACTTACTAATTATCTTTTTAAGACAACTGCAGCTTCTTAAAAATGTTCATTCCGACAAAGGATGCTATATTCTATTTTACCGTTCCGTTGAGACAGCAGTTCACATACATTATACATCTCAAATACAAATACAAATAAAAAAACCAGGAGGACGCATAAAGAATAAAAAAAATATAATAATTATATAATTATTAATTATAAAATTATAATATAATAATAATTTATTAATTTATATATAATATATATTAAGTATTAAGAATAAGTATTAAGAATTTAAGTATTAATATAAACTATAAACTATTTGTACACCAAAAGTACACCAAAATATACGCATATACATGGCCCCCAGCTTAACTCTTTTATACTAATTAAAGGTCTAATAAGTTTCATTAAGAAGTCTAATCTAAGTTAAGTATAGATTCATCAAATATCTTACCTTCAATGAATGAATTCAGTACAATCAATACAATGGCAAACTTGTGGATAGGGAATTCTACTAGCTACCTATCGAATTTATTGTAGAAATTCCGGGATCTATGATTGGACTATGCAAAATAGAAATACTTTTTCTTGGGTAAAAGAACAGATGACTCGATCCATTTCTTTATCGATCATGATATATGTAATAACTCGAGCATCTATTTCAAATGCATATCCCATTTTTGCGCAGCAGGGTTATGAAAATCCACGAGAAGCGACTGGTCGAATTGTATGTGCCAATTGCCATTTAGCTAATAAGCCCGTGGATATTGAAGTTCCGCAAGCTGTACTTCCTGATACTGTATTTGAAGCAGTTGTTCGAATTCCTTATGATATGCAACTGAAACAAGTTCTTGCTAATGGTAAAAAGGGAGCTTTAAATGTGGGAGCTGTTCTTATTTTACCCGAGGGATTCGAATTAGTCCCCCCCGATCGTATTTCTCCCGAAATGAAAGAAAAGATGGGCAATCTTTCTTTTCAGTCTTATCGTCCTAATAAAAAAAATATTCTTGTGATAGGTCCTGTTCCCGGTCAGAAATATAGTGAAATCGTATTTCCCATTCTTTCTCCCGACCCTGCTACGAAAAAAGACGTTCACTTCTTAAAATATCCTATATATGTAGGTGGGAACAGAGGAAGGGGTCAGATTTATCCTGATGGTAGCAAGAGTAACAATACAGTTTATAATGCTACATCAGCCGGTATAGTAAGCAGAATAGTACGTAAAGAAAAGGGGGGGTATGAAATAACCATAATTGATGCATTAGATGGACGTCAAGTGGTTGATATTATACCTCCAGGACCAGAACTTCTTGTTTCAGAAGGTGAATCCATCAAGCTTGATCAACCATTAACAAGTAATCCAAATGTAGGAGGGTTTGGGCAAGGAGACGCAGAAATAGTGCTTCAAGATCCATTACGAGTCCAAGGCCTTTTGTTCTTCTTGGCATCTGTGATTTTGGCACAAATCTTTTTGGTTCTAAAAAAGAAACAGTTTGAAAAGGTTCAGTTGTACGAAATCAATTTCTAGATCTAGAGATTCCTTAAACTTGTCGATTGATAGAATTATGTATTGTATGATTCAAAAATTATGTAAGCCTTTTACTTTTTTTTATTTTTTTATACTGTTTTTTCTTTTGTGAGATGTCTGAAACTCATTACTTGTATACTATTCCTAATAATAGAAAAAAAGCATACAAAGGAATAGAATACAAGGCAAAGACGGGAAAAATGAAAGTAAAAAAGATTTCTATAAAGTCTTTTTAGTCTTCCTAATCTTATATTCGATACAAGACAACACAAGAAAGGTATTTTTCTTGTGTCGTCTTGTATCGAAAGAATCGTGTTTTTTCTCCTGTTCGCCAAGGATTCTTATCCCTAGTTATCTTTTACAGGTATATCTTAACTTCTTTTTTTTGTTTAGATTCATAACAGTAATGGACAAACAGAAACAAAAAAAGGGGAAGTGAAGGGAGAGTAATTCATTGAACAAATAGAACTTCTTCAATGATTCAATTCACTTCAACTTATAACTTAGTAAAATTATTCAAACAAAAAAAGACTTTTCTTGTTTTGTTCCGACTGAAAAGCGGATTAAATCTTTACGTATATCTAAATACTTCTTTATTATCGCATTACAGTTCTTATTTTATCCCTTTTTTTATTTTATATATATTTCTATATATAAATATAAAAAATAAAAATAAAATAAAAAATATTTCTTTTTATCATTCGTTTTTTATTTGTTTTTTATTTTTTAGTAAATAAAAGATTTGCAGGATGTTTCATACCGATAAATCCACACGTATTGGATTATTCATAAAATCGATGGATTTCTACTTTGAATCAGTCAATATATTCAATTTTTCAAAAAAATTATAAGAAAAAAGGAATAGAGTGAAACATCAGAGCAAAGGATCCCTTTTGTCATTTCTACGAATAGAGTATTTGTATTATGTTGACTAAGGTTCTATACGTTTTGGAATAGGCCAAAGCCTCGCTCTAAGAGTAAGAACTCGGGGGGTATGGCCCCCCTGAGTTCTTACTCTTTCATGTTTACAATCTAATCTGGTTCATATGATTATTACAGAGATGAACCCAACCCGGAATAGGAGCCAT